AAATAATACTAAAAAAAAAATACAGATTCAGGCCATCATTAATTATTTGCGATTAATTATTTGAGATAGTATTTTAGTACACATACATATGTATATAAAGTTAGCCTTTCTAAAGTTTAGACGAAAAGATTTTACTAATGCACAGCAAAGTAGTCAACTCCATTTGTTAGAACAGCTTCCATTGAGTCTCTGCACCTATCCTTTTTTTTATTCCGTCTTTATGTATATGTATGAACCTTGTTTTGTTTTTGGAAAACAGGATTTGGCTCAGGATTGCCCATTTTAAATTCCAGGGTTTCTCTGAATTTGAAAGTTATCACTTAGTAAGTTTCCATACTAAGGCTCAATCCAATTAAGTCCGTAGCGTCTACCAATTTCGCCATATCCCCCCTTTTTTATATTAAGATCGATCTTATTATGCTGCTATTCTTTTTTTTCTTTCATTTATAATCTATCGGAACTGTAGAAGTTATTAAAAAAAAAGAATTCCTATACCTATAAAAGTCTTTCTATTTGTATTTGATTTCTTGTCTATCTTCTTTCATCTCGATCGGAGACTCCTATTTGGTCTAATCCGAAATGATTCTAGCATTTCTGTATCCGCAATTCAATATAGATATATACCACATTTATTATATATGCCTCTTCCCCTCTCATTTTTCTCATGCAATTTGAGATACTCGAACGGTCGATTCTTTTCTTTTTTGTTTTGCTATTCTATATTAATTATGTATATTAATTTTGAATAACTAAGAATAAAAAAAAAACTAACTACGATTCGAGTAGTTTACTAAATTCCCGTACATGTACAATTTCGATGTACAATTTCGGTTGTTATTCTTATGTAGGCCCGCTTAGCTCAGAGGTTAGAGCATCGCATTTGTAATGCGATGGTCATCGGTTCGACTCCGATAGCTGGCTTTTCATTATTTGTTTGATTTTTTTACTTGATTGATAATGTTTTTTTGACATCAAAGAATATTGAAAAAGCTTCTTCCCCTTTTTTCTAAGAATCACCGATTATATTATTATGTGGGAGAAATTTTCCATTATGAATAGAAAAGTTAAAGCTCTCCAGAAAAACAAGAACAAGAAAAGTTTCTTTTCTTGTTCTTGTTTTTCTATAAACATTATTATTGTATATACAATAAAGTCTGGGAGAGAATCCATCTCATTAGTCTTTGTAGTATAATATTTCATGCCCCCCATTTATCATATTTATCCTTTAGTTCAGTTTTAATATGAAATTTCAATAAAATAAGGGAAATAAGGAGTTTTTATGTCACGTTACCGAGGGCCTCGTTTCAAAAAAATACGCCGTCTGGGGGCTTTGCCGGGACTAACTCGTAAAAGGCCTAGAGCCGTAAGCGATCTTAGAAATCAATCGCGTTCCGGTAAAAAATCTCAATATCGTATTCGTTTAGAAGAAAAACAAAAATTGCGTTTTCATTATGGTCTTACAGAACGACAATTACTTAAATACGTTTGTATCGCCGCAAAAGCAAAAGGGTCAACGGGTCAGGTTTTACTACAATTAATCGAAATGCGTTTGGATAACATCCTTTTTCGATTAGGTATGGCGTCAACTATTCCTCGAGCCCGCCAATTAGTTAACCATAGACATATTTTAGTTAATGGTCGTATAGTAGATATACCAAGTTATCGCTGCAAACCTCGAGATATTATTACAGTGAAGGATGAACAAAAATCTAGAGCTATGATTCAAAACCATCTTGATTCATCCGCCCAGGAGGAATTGCCAAAACATTTGACTTTTCAACCATTCCAACACAAAGGATTGGTCAATCAAATAATAGATAGTAAATGGATTGGCTTGAAAATAAATGAATTATTAGTCGTAGAATATTATTCTCGTCAGACTTAAACCTAACTAAAATAATAAATAATCTAAAATAATAAAATAATAAAATAAAGGTTCGGACAATTTGGCCCCCAGGTTCCTAAGTAAATATAAGCGTGGGGGGGGGCTTTTCTCCCATTCATATATCATATATCATATTAGGGGTAGAGATATTTTTAGCCTTTGACCACTCTTTACAGTATTTTTTGTACCGCAGAAATGAGGAATACAGACTTTATTTATAGGAAAGGTGGGAATAAAGGTATCCATTCTTATGTGATTTGATATATTTCAGTCAGTAACATTGATAAATTAGATGAAGGTACGGAAAGAGAGGGATTCGAACCCTCGGTAAACAAAAAAAGCCTACATAGCAGTTCCAATGCTACGCCTTGAACCACTCGGCCATCTTTCCTACATAACGATTCTGGACCAAAAACCGAGTAAATCGCGAGTCATTCATATTACATTATTGGATAGGTGCGGTATGTACAATCTAATTTTAACTATAACTAAAAAAACGAAAACAAAAAAAAGAGAAACCGCCCGTTCGAGTCCTCCCTATCCATTGATTTAAGCCGGTCTAGTTATCAGAAAGGGATGCGCGCGCTGTCTACGAATATATCTTTATTGTTTTTAACAAATTTAACAAAGAATTTTTCAAAAAAAAATTCTCTTTATTCCCCAGCGACTTTTATTTGATTAAAATTCAAAGTTTTCTATTTTTATAGTTAGTTTCTCTTTTTTTTTTTTTTCTGAGTCAAGTCTCTTTTTATGTTATTTTGTACTGTACAATTCCTTTTTTTGTGAGGTCGTTTTCTCACGAGAGGTAATAAAAATAAATTATAAAATGGATTGAGTGCTACCTATGCCTAGATCCCGGATAACTGGAAATTTTATTGATAAGACCTTTTCAATTGTAGCCAATATCTTATTACGAATAATTCCGACAACTTCAGGAGAAAAAGAGGCATTTACCTATTACCGAGATGGTGTGATTTGATTTTATATTTTTTTTACTTAACTTACCACTATCAAGTCTGAGGAAAAAAAAAGATTAGTCGGGATAGAAAGATTTGAAATAACTCTACGCCTGGTGAAGGTGAAGTTTATAAATAAAACAATTCCTTCTGTTGTGTATTCCCGATTAATGCAGCCTCAGATGCTTCAATTGTCGATTCTAGCATTGAGCGAAAGGTTGAACCTAGAACTATGGTTCTGTATTGCAGGTTAACCCAATTCCACTAGTACCATATAAATAGGCAGCATAGAGGAAGAAGCACTACGTCTAGGAATCAACAACACGAAAACTTTGTTATAAATTATCCCTTTTCTTTATTGGGATCAAACTAAGAACAATGGTTGGGACAACAAGCATCCATCTCGTTCGTACTTTGAATACCCATATAACCGTCGAAGACTGTTGAAGTGACTAATTCCTAGAAATTAAGAGACGTTGAGGACAAAGAAATTGTTGGAGTTAACTTAACATTTTTATCTAGTACTGACGCGCTCGATGTTACGAAAAGATCTTTTGCAGTAAGGTTGGCTAGAGATTTCTTGTAAAAACACTAGCCCCGTTCAGTTCATAATGAGAATATTTTACTGCCTTTTGATTCACTGTATTATTCTCATTATGCACATAAGGGAGGAGCCGTATGAGATGAAAATCTCACGTACGGTTCTGGAACGGAGATTCTTTAAATTGAATAACGACCGTAACGGATGTCCGCCCAATCTGAAGGAAATTATGCGGAAGCTTTACAGAATTATTATGAAGCTATGCGCCTAGAAATTGATCCCTATGACCGAAGTTATATACTATATAATATAGGCCTTATTCACACAAGTAATGGAGAACACACAAAAGCTTTGGAATATTATTTTCGGGCACTAGAACGAAACCCTTTCTTACCACAAGCTTTTAACAATATGGCCGTGATCTGTCATTACGTGCGACTATCTCCACTATAGAAAGAAAAAGAAAGAGCCAAATCCACTAGTAAAAAAAAATAGGCTTTCTACATATACATCGTCAAAAAGAACGATTTTTATCAGCTGTAGCAAAGAAAGAAACTTCATAGAAGTCAAAATAGGAAGAAAAAAAAATATGCTTATATACTTTATTCTATGGATAAAGGATCTAATTGATAGAGGAAGTACCGTAAAGATCAATTAGCGAGATTTTTGGCCGATACACTAAGAACTGCTTCCTTATGTCTTATGTCATAATATGAGACATACTTTAGGAATCAACTTATGTAACAGAGGCGATCACCTAAAGTATTGAGCAGCGGTGCAGCATCAGATCCCAAAGATAGTAAGTCCTTTCTTTCTTATGAGGAAGGGTCTTTTTCAAAGATTCTATATAAAATTTATCTATTTCTATATGAAAGCGAGATAGTTACCTTTCAGAAAATTCTAATGATAGTAGAATGCCTACGCTTTATTCTTCTGAGGGTGGGAGAAAAGATAAAACAAAACGGATTATTAATCAAATCAAAATTCAAATTCGAAACTCATGTAATTAACCCCCTTTGGTTAACTCGAGAAAAAAAAAGGGGGGGAGGTACCAAAACAATTGACTACGGAGCCGTATGAGGTAGGAAACTCTCAAGTACGGTTCTAAGGAAAGGAATTTACTCGCCTATTCCGACCGAGGAGAACAGGCCATTCGTCAGGGAGATTCCGAAATTGCAGAGGCGTGGTTCGATCAAGCCGCTGAGTATTGGAAACAAGCCATAGCGCTTACTCCTGGAAATTATATCGAAGCACAGAATTGGTTGAAGATTACAAGGCGTTTTCAATAAGCTAAGAACACTCTCTTTGAGTATTTTTCTTATTTTATTTATTATTATTTAGTTTTATTATTTTTTATTTTATATTTATTTATTATTTTGTTATACCCCTTTCTAAGATCTAAACCTTTTATAAAATCTAAAACCTTTCTTTTTCGTCTGGTATTTCATTATTTCATAGGAATAAAAGAAAAAGATATAAAGTACAGGAGAGACTATATCTTTTTTATGTTTTATATTTTTCCTTTTTCTTAATAAAACGAATACCAGATATCCTTGAATGGCTAAATATAGATAGTAGAATGTCGTTTAGTAATGACTAATGACTTCGAACTTGATTT